GCCAGCGTAGCTTAACTAAAGCATAACACTGAAGATGTTAAGATGGACCCTAGAAAGTCCCGCAGGCACAAAGGCTTGGTCCTGACTTTACTGTCAACTCTAACTAGACTTACACATGCAAGTATCCGCGACCCTGTGAGAATGCCCCACAGTTTTCCGTCCGAAAACAAGGAGCTGGTATCAGGCACCCCCTACCCGAGCCCATGACGCCTTGCTTAGCCACACCCACAAGGGATCTCAGCAGTGATAAACCTTAAGCTATGAGTGCAAACTTGACTTAGTTAAAGCTAAGAGGGCCGGTAAAACTCGTGCCAGCCACCGCGGTTATACGAGAGGCCCAAGTTGACAGACACCGGCGTAAAGCGTGGTTAAGGTAAACTTAAACTAAAGCCGAACACCTTCAGGGCAGTTATACGCATCCGAAGGCACGAAGCCCCACCACGAAAGTGGCTTTATAATTCCTGACCCCACGAAAGCTATGATACAAACTGGGATTAGATACCCCACTATGCCTAGCCATAAACATTGATAGAATTTTACACCCTCTATCCGCCTGGGTACTACGAGCATTAGCTTGAAACCCAAAGGACTTGGCGGTACTTTAGATCCCCCTAGAGGAGCCTGTTCTATAACCGATGACCCCCGTTCAACCTCACCCTCCCTTGTTTTTCCCGCCTATATACCGCCGTCGTCAGCTTACCCTGTGAAGGTCTAATAGTAAGCAAAATTGGCACCGCCCAGAACGTCAGGTCGAGGTGTAGCGCATGAGAGGGGAAGAAATGGGCTACATTCGCTAACGTAGCGAATACGAACGATGTACTGAAAACATACATCTGAAGGAGGATTTAGCAGTAAGTGGAAAATAGAGTGTCCCACTGAAACCGGCTCTGAAGTGCGTACACACCGCCCGTCACTCTCCCCAAGCTCACTATTCAACGTAACTAAAACACTTTAACCGCGAAGGGGAGGCAAGTCGTAACATGGTAAGTGTACCGGAAGGTGCACTTGGTAACATCGGAGTATAGCTAAGATAGTATAGCATTTCCCTTACACTGAAAAGTCATCCGTGCAAATCGGATTACCCTGATGCCGACCAGCTAGCCCACCCTAACAAAAACAACAACCCAATATAAATAACCCCAAACACACAAACTCCTCCTATAAACAAACCATTTTTCCCCCTTAGTATGGGCGACAGAAAAGGAACTATTGGAGCGATAGAGAAAGTACCGCAAGGGAACGCTGAAAGAGAAATGAAACAACCCAGTGAAGCCTAAAAAAGCAGAGATTACACCTCGTACCTTTTGCATCATGATTTAGCTAGTATTACCCAAGCAAAGAGCCCTTTAGTTTGGACCCCCGAAACTACGTGAGCTACTCCAAGACAGCCTATCAATAGGGCAAACCCGTCTCTGTGGCAAAAGAGTGGGAAGAGCTTTGAGTAGAGGTGACAGACCTACCGAACCTAGTTATAGCTGGTTGCCTGAGAATTGGATAGGAGTTCAGCCTCCAGGCTTCTCTCTTCCTCCCGGTCTTACCCCTACCGATCCACAGAGAAACCTAGAGAGTTAATCAAAGGGGGTACAGCCCCTTTGAGACAAGATACAACTTTCCCAGGAGGGTAAAGATCATAATTAACAAGGTAATAATGCCCTGGTGGGCCTAAAAGCAGCCATCCTAATAGAAAGCGTTAAAGCTCAAGCATTAAACCTCACCCATATATTTAGATAACCAAATCCCAACCCCCTAACATTATCAGGCCATCTCATGCAAACATGAGAGTGCACATGCTAATATGAGTAACAAGAGAGCTCTGCCTCTCTCCTTGCACACGTGTAAATCGGAACGAACCCCCACCGAAACTTAACGGCCCCAAACAAAGAGGGCAATGAACATATAAGTAAGCAACCAGAAAATCATCCAATAAGTAACCGTTAACCCCACACTGGTGTGCCCCTAAGGAAAGACTAAAAGAAAAAGAAGGAACTCGGCAAACACACCAAGCCTCGCCTGTTTACCAAAAACATCGCCTCTTGCAAAAATAACGAATAAGAGGTCCAGCCTGCCCTGTGACTATATGTTTAACGGCCGCGGTATTTTAACCGTGCGAAGGTAGCGCAATCACTTGTCTTTTAAATGGAGACCTGTATGAATGGCATTACGAGGGCTTAACTGTCTCCTTTTTCAAGTCAGTGAAATTGATCTCCCCGTGCAGAAGCGGGGATATACCCATAAGACGAGAAGACCCTATGGAGCTTTAGACACCAAGGCATATCATGTTAAACACCCCCAGACAAAGGGTTAAACCAAATGAACCGTGCCCTTATGTCTTTGGTTGGGGCGACCGCGGGGAAATAAAAAACCCCCACGTGGAATGGGAGCACTACCTCTCACAACCAAGAGCTGCAGCTCTAATGAACAGAACTTCTGACCAATAAGATCCGGCAACGCCGATCAACGGACCGAGTTACCCTAGGGATAACAGCGCAATCCCCTTTTAGAGCCCATATCGACAAGGGGGTTTACGACCTCGATGTTGGATCAGGACATCCTAATGGTGCAGCCGCTATTAAGGGTTCGTTTGTTCAACGATTAAAGTCCTACGTGATCTGAGTTCAGACCGGAGTAATCCAGGTCAGTTTCTATCTATGGTGTGTTCTTTTCTAGTACGAAAGGACCGAAAAGAAGAGGCCTATGCTCAAAGCACGCCTCACCCCTCCTATTGAAAACAACAAAAAAAGGCAAAAGGGCATACCCCTACACGCCCAAGATAATGGCATGTTGGGGTGGCAGAGCCCGGCTATTGCAAAAGACCTAAGCCCTTTTTACAGAGGTTCAAGTCCTCTCCCTAACTATGATTACCGCCCTAGTGACCCACATCCTCAACCCCCTAGCCTTTATCGTGCCCGTCCTCCTTGCTGTAGCTTTCCTTACTCTTATCGAACGAAAAGTGCTAGGCTACATACAGCTGCGAAAAGGGCCAAACATTGTTGGGCCTTACGGACTCCTCCAGCCAATTGCAGACGGAGTAAAACTGTTTATCAAAGAGCCTGTTCGACCCTCAACCTCCTCCCCCGTCCTATTTCTACTAGCCCCCATACTAGCCCTAACCCTCGCACTAACCCTCTGAGCCCCCATGCCGCTCCCCTACCCTGTAACTGACCTCAACCTGGGTATCTTATTCATTCTTGCCCTTTCAAGCCTAGCAGTTTACTCAATCCTCGGCTCAGGCTGAGCATCAAATTCAAAATACGCCCTCATCGGGGCACTCCGAGCTGTAGCCCAGACAATCTCATACGAAGTCAGCCTCGGACTCATTCTTCTGAACGCAATTATCTTTACGGGAGGCTTCACCCTACAAACCTTTAATATCGCTCAAGAAGCGATTTGATTGGTTATTCCTGCCTGGCCCTTAGCCGCGATATGGTACATCTCCACCCTTGCAGAAACGAACCGAGCACCCTTTGATCTTACCGAGGGGGAGTCAGAACTGGTCTCAGGCTTTAATGTTGAGTATGCAGGAGGCCCCTTCGCCCTATTTTTTCTAGCAGAGTATGCAAACATTCTTCTGATAAACACCCTTTCTGCCACACTCTTCCTGGGTGCCTCCCATATCCCCACATTACCAGAACTAACCGCCACCAATTTAATGTTCAAAGCAGCCCTCCTATCAATAGTTTTTCTCTGAGTGCGGGCCTCATACCCACGATTCCGTTATGACCAGCTTATACACCTAATCTGAAAAAACTTCCTTCCCCTGACTCTGGCCCTAGTAATTTGACACCTCGCCCTCCCCATCGCATTCGCAGGCCTACCCCCTCAACTATAACACCGGAGCCGTGCCTGAAGCTCAAGGGCCACTTTGATAGAGTGAACCATGGGGGTTAAAGTCCCCCCGACTCCTTAGAAAGAAGGGGTTCGAACCCTACCTAAAGAGATCAAAACTCTTTGTGCTTCCACTACACCACTTCCTAGTAAAATCAGCTAATTAAGCTTTTGGGCCCATACCCCAAACATGTTGGTTAAAATCCTTCTAAAACTAATGAACCCGTACATCTTAGCCACCCTCCTGTTTGGCCTGGGCCTCGGAACCACTATTACTTTTGCAAGCTCACACTGGCTGCTAGCATGAATGGGCCTCGAAATAAACACCCTTGCCATCATTCCACTSATAGCCCAAAACCACCACCCCCGGGCAGTAGAAGCCACCACTAAATACTTCCTCACTCAAGCAACCGCAGCCGCCATACTTCTGTTTGCCAGCACCACTAATGCTTGATTGACCGGACAATGAAACATTGAACAAATAACACACCCCATCCCCACAACCATAATTACTCTCGCACTCGCACTCAAAATTGGCCTGGCCCCCGTCCATGCCTGGCTGCCTGAAGTACTTCAAGGCCTAGACCTTACTACSGGCCTCATCCTTTCCACCTGGCAGAAACTCGCCCCTTTCGCCCTGCTACTGCAAATTCACCCAACTAACCCAGCTATCCTTATTACACTAGGCCTAGCATCAACCCTTGTTGGCGGATGAGGCGGATTAAATCAAACCCAGCTACGAAAGATCCTGGCCTACTCCTCGATCGCTCACCTCGGGTGAATAATGCTAGTACTTCAATTCTCGCCCTCACTTACCCTTCTAACCCTTCACACCTACTCCCTCATGACATTCTCAACTTTCCTGGTGTTCAAACTAAACAAAGCAACAAACATTAACTCGCTAGCTACATCCTGACCAAAAGCCCCCGCACTAACAGCCATCACACCCCTCGTCCTGCTCACGCTAGAAGGGCTTCCCCCACTTCCAGGCTTTAAGCCAAAGTGGCATATTCTGCAAGAGCTGTCCAAACAAGACCTCGCCCCTATAGCAACCCTAGCCGCCCTCCCTGCCCTCCTTAGTCTCTACTTTTACCTCCGCCTCTCATATGCAATAGCCCTTACCATATCCCCCAACAACCTACCCGGGACCGCCTCATGACGCCTCCCATCCCTCCAGCTCACCCTCCCGCTCGCCTTGTCCATTGTAGCCACCCTTACTCTCCTGCCTCTGACCCCCGCCGTTACAGCAATACTCACTCTTTAAGGGACTTAGGATAGCACCTAGTCCAAGGGCCTTCAAAGTCCTAAGCGGGGGTGAAAATCCCCCAGCCCCTGATAAGACTTGCGGGACACTGCCCCACATCTCCTGCATGCAAAACAGACACTTTAATTAAGCTAAAACCTTTCTAGACAGGCAGGCCTCGATCCTACAAACTCTTAGTTAACAGCTAAGCGCCCAAACCAGCGAGCATCCGTCTACCCTTTCCCCGCCTTTAAACGGGGGAGGCGGGGAAAGCCCCGGCAGACGTCTAATCTGCTCCTTAAGATTTGCAATCTTACATGACAAACACCTCAGGGCTTGATAAGAAGAGGGCTCAAACCTCTGTATATGGGGCTACAATCCACCTCTTACTCAGCCATCCTACCTGTGGCAATCACACGCTGATTTTTCTCGACTAACCATAAAGATATCGGCACCCTCTATCTAGTATTTGGTGCATGAGCTGGAATAGTCGGCACGGCCTTAAGCCTGCTTATCCGAGCCGAACTAAGTCAACCGGGCGCCCTTCTTGGGGACGACCAGGTCTACAACGTAATTGTGACGGCGCATGCCTTCGTAATAATCTTCTTTATAGTAATACCAATTATGATTGGAGGGTTTGGGAACTGACTCATCCCCCTAATGATCGGGGCCCCAGACATAGCATTCCCCCGAATAAACAACATAAGCTTTTGACTACTCCCTCCTTCTTTCCTTCTGCTCCTCGCCTCTTCAGGAGTCGAAGCAGGTGCCGGAACCGGTTGAACCGTCTACCCCCCTCTAGCAGGTAATCTAGCCCACGCAGGAGCGTCTGTCGACCTTACTATCTTTTCTCTCCACTTAGCAGGTATTTCTTCAATTCTTGGGGCAATTAATTTCATTACTACCATTATCAATATGAAACCCGCAGCTATCTCCCAGTACCAGACACCCCTATTTGTGTGAGCCGTCCTAATTACGGCTGTCCTTCTCCTGCTATCCCTACCAGTCCTCGCTGCTGGCATTACAATGCTCCTTACAGACCGAAATTTAAACACAACCTTCTTCGACCCTGCGGGCGGTGGAGACCCAATTCTTTACCAACACCTGTTCTGATTCTTCGGCCACCCAGAAGTATATATTCTCATCCTCCCCGGATTTGGAATTATCTCCCACATTGTTGCCTACTATTCCGGTAAAAAAGAACCTTTTGGTTACATGGGTATAGTCTGAGCCATGATGGCCATCGGCCTACTAGGCTTCATCGTATGGGCCCACCATATGTTCACAGTAGGTATGGACGTAGACACACGGGCCTACTTCACATCCGCAACAATAATTATCGCAATTCCAACGGGTGTAAAAGTCTTTAGCTGACTTGCAACCCTGCACGGAGGTGCCGTAAAATGAGAAACTCCCCTTCTATGAGCCATCGGCTTCATCTTCCTCTTCACAGTCGGAGGTCTAACAGGAATTGTCTTAGCTAATTCGTCTCTAGACATTGTTCTTCACGACACATACTACGTCGTAGCCCACTTCCACTACGTTCTGTCTATGGGGGCCGTGTTCGCCATTGTCGCTGCCTTCGTCCACTGATTCCCACTATTTACCGGATATACCCTTCATAGCACCTGAACTAAAATTCACTTCGGAGTTATTTTCATCGGTGTAAACCTCACATTCTTCCCACAACATTTCCTAGGACTAGCCGGAATGCCCCGACGATACTCGGACTACCCAGACGCCTACACACTCTGAAACACAATCTCCTCTATCGGGTCCCTAATTTCCCTTGTGGCAGTAATTATGTTCCTGTTCATCATCTGAGAGGCATTCGCCGCCAAACGTGAAGTACTGTCAGTGGAGCTAACTGCAACCAACGTAGAGTGACTTCACGGCTGCCCTCCCCCTTACCACACATTCGAGGAGCCTGCATTCGTCCTAGTTCAATCAGACTAACGAGAAAGGGAGGAGTCGAACCCCCATAAGTTGGTTTCAAGCCAGCCACATCAACCGCTCTGTCACTTTCTTTATAAGACACTAGTAAAATGCACTATTACACTGCCTTGTCAAGGCAGAATTGTGGGTTAAATCCCCGCGTGTCTTGCACAATTAATGGCACATCCCTCGCAGCTAGGATTCCAAGATGCAGCTTCACCCGTTATGGAAGAACTTCTTCACTTTCATGACCACGCCCTGATAATCGTCTTTCTAATTAGCACGCTGGTACTTTACATTATTGTGGCTATGGTTTCAACCAAGCTTACTAATAAATACATTCTAGATTCCCAAGAAATCGAAATTATTTGAACAATTCTCCCTGCTATCATTCTAATTCTTATTGCCCTCCCCTCCCTCCGCATCCTCTACCTTATAGACGAAATTAACGACCCCCACCTGACAATCAAAGCCGTAGGACACCAGTGATACTGAAGCTACGAATATACAGACTACGAAGACCTAGGCTTTGACTCCTATATAATCCCCACACAAGACCTAGCCCCCGGTCAATTCCGCCTACTAGAAGCAGACCACCGAATAGTTATTCCAGTTGAGTCCCCCATTCGGATCCTAATCTCCGCCGATGACGTCCTTCACTCTTGAGCAGTCCCCTCTCTAGGCGTAAAAATAGACGCAGTCCCTGGACGGCTAAACCAAACAGCCTTTATCGCATCCCGACCAGGAGTCTTTTATGGCCAATGCTCTGAAATCTGCGGGGCTAATCATAGCTTTATACCTATCGTAGTTGAAGCAGTCCCACTAGAACACTTTGAAAACTGATCATCCTTAATACTTGAAGACGCCTCGCTAAGAAGCTAAACCGGGCACAGCATTAGCCTTTTAAGCTAAAGATTGGTGGCTCCCAACCACCCCTAGCGGCATGCCCCAACTCAACCCCGCACCCTGGCTTGCCATTCTAGTCTTCTCTTGATTAGTCTTCCTAATCATCATTCCCCCTAAAGTTATAGCCCACACTTTCCCTAATGAACCAACACCCCAAAGCACCGAGAAACCCAAAGGGGAGCCCTGAAACTGACCATGACACTAAGCTTCTTTGACCAATTTATGAGCCCCGTTTACTTAGGTATCCCCCTAATTGCCCTCGCCCTGACTCTGCCATGACTTCTCTTCCCCACACCCACAACCCGATGATTAAACAACCGCCTACTCACCCTCCAAAGTTGATTTATCGGTCGATTTGCCCACGAACTCTTTATGCCTGTAAACCTCCCCGGGCACAAATGAGCCGTCCTGCTTACATCCCTCATGCTATTCCTCATCTCCCTAAATATGCTCGGACTCCTCCCGTACACCTTCACCCCTACCACACAACTATCTCTTAACATAGGCCTTGCAGTTCCCCTTTGACTAGCCACCGTTATCATCGGAATACGAAACCAACCCACTGAGGCCCTCGGCCACCTTCTTCCAGAAGGAACGCCCACCCTGCTCATCCCCGTGCTAATTATTATCGAAACAATTAGCCTGTTTATTCGCCCACTAGCCCTAGGGGTACGACTAACAGCTAACCTCACAGCCGGCCACCTTTTAATTCAGCTAATCGCAACAGCTGCGACCGTCCTCCTCCCACTAATACCAACTGTAGCAATTCTGACAGCAACCCTACTTTTCCTCCTTACACTGCTAGAAGTTGCCGTCGCCATAATTCAAGCTTACGTATTTGTTCTCCTCCTAAGCCTATACCTACAAGAAAACGTCTAATGGCCCACCAAGCACACGCATACCACATAGTTGACCCCAGCCCCTGACCACTAACAGGTGCAGTAGCTGCCCTCCTAATAACGTCAGGCCTTGCCATCTGATTTCACTTCCACTCTACGACCCTAATAACTGTTGGAACAGCCCTTCTTCTTCTAACAATGTACCAATGATGACGAGACATCATCCGAGAAGGAACCTACCAGGGACACCACACACCCCCTGTTCAAAAAGGGCTCCGATATGGTATAATCCTTTTTATCACCTCCGAAGTCTTCTTCTTCCTAGGCTTTCATCGAGCCTTTTACCACGCCAGCCTCGCCCCAACCCCCGAACTAGGGGGCTGCTGACCACCCGCAGGCCTTACCACCCTGGACCCATTTGAAGTCCCCCTACTAAACACAGCAGTCCTCCTTGCATCAGGGGTAACAGTAACCTGAGCCCACCACAGTATTATGGAAGGAAACCGAAAAGAAACTGTCCAATCCCTCGCACTCACAATTCTACTAGGCTTCTATTTCACCTTTCTTCAGGCTTTGGAGTACTACGAAGCCCCCTTCACGATCGCAGACGGGGTGTACGGCTCTACATTCTTTGTAGCCACAGGCTTCCACGGACTCCACGTCATCATTGGCTCAACATTCCTAGCTATTTGCCTACTCCGCCAAATCCGCTACCACTTTACATCAGATCACCACTTTGGGTTTGAGGCAGCTGCCTGATACTGACACTTCGTAGACGTCGTCTGACTATTCCTGTACGTCTCCATCTATTGATGAGGATCCTAATCTTTCTAGTATCAGCTCTAGTATAAGTGACTTCCAATCACCAGGTCTTGGTTAAAGCCCAAGGAAAGATAATGAGTCTAATCACAACAATTATTTTGATTGCTGCTGCGCTGTCCGCTATCTTAGCCCTCGTCTCATTCTGGCTCCCTCAAATAACCCCTGACCACGAGAAACTCTCTCCTTACGAATGCGGGTTTGACCCACTAGGCTCAGCCCGCCTGCCATTCTCACTTCGGTTTTTCCTTGTCGCTATCCTCTTCCTGCTATTCGACCTAGAAATCGCCCTTCTTCTACCCCTCCCCTGAGGAGACCAGCTTCCCTCGCCACTATTAACCTTCCTCTGAGCATCCGCCGTCTTAGCTCTACTAACACTCGGCTTGATCTACGAATGATTGCAAGGAGGCCTAGAATGAGCTGAATAGGTGATTAGTCTAAGAAAAACACTTTGATTTCGGCTCAAGAACTTGTGGTTAAGGTCCATAATTGCCTAATGACCCCCGTTCACTTTGCTTTCTCAACTACCTTTATGTTAGGACTAACAGGCCTGGCATTCCACCGAACCCACCTCCTCTCCGCCCTTCTATGCTTAGAGGCTATAATGCTGTCCCTATTTATTGCCCTCTCGATTTGAACCCTACAGCTAGACTCAACCAGCTTCTCGGCCTCCCCCATACTCCTACTGGCCTTCTCAGCCTGTGAAGCAAGTGCAGGGCTCGCCCTGCTAGTAGCCACCTCGCGCACCCATGGCAGCGACCGCCTGCAAAGCCTTAACCTCCTACAATGCTAAAAATCCTCATCCCAACACTCATGCTCGTCCCAACAGCCTGGCTCACCCCTCCAAAATGACTATGACCTACAGCTCTCACCCACAGCCTCATTATTGCACTAGCAAGCCTTACCTGACTAGAAAGCCTATCAGAAACGGGGTGGGCCTCCCTTAATCTGTATATGGCTACAGACCCTCTATCAACCCCTCTTCTTGTCCTTACCTGCTGACTCTTACCGTTAATGATTTTGGCCAGCCAGAACCACACAGCACTAGAGCCCATCGGCCGCCAACGCATGTACATTACGCTCCTGACATCCCTCCAGATCTTCCTTATCTTAGCATTCAGCGCTACTGAGATCATTATGTTCTATATCATGTTCGAGGCCACCCTCATCCCCACACTGGTTATTATCACCCGATGGGGAAACCAGACAGAACGTCTGAACGCAGGGACTTACTTTTTATTCTACACACTAGCAGGCTCACTCCCCCTCCTTGTAGCACTCCTCCTTCTCCAAAACAACGCTGGGACATTATCTCTTCTTACCCTTCAATACTCCGCTCCCCTTCAGCTAGTGTCTTACGCAGACAAACTATGATGGGCAGGCTGCCTTCTGGCATTCCTAGTAAAAATGCCTTTATATGGGGTTCACCTCTGATTACCCAAAGCCCACGTAGAGGCCCCAATCGCAGGCTCCATGATCCTTGCAGCCGTTCTTCTAAAGCTAGGAGGCTACGGCATAATACGAATAATAGTTATACTAGAACCACTCACCAAAGAGCTCAGCTACCCCTTTATTGTCTTCGCCCTTTGAGGCGTAATTATAACGGGCTCAATTTGCCTTCGCCAGACAGACCTAAAATCCCTGATTGCCTATTCTTCAGTAAGCCATATGGGCCTTGTTGCAGGGGGCATCTTGATCCAAACCCCATGAGGATTTACAGGAGCCCTTATTCTTATAATTGCCCATGGCTTGACTTCATCCGCCCTCTTCTGCTTAGCAAACACTAATTATGAACGAACCCACAGCCGAACTATGGTCCTAGCCCGAGGCCTACAAATAGTTCTACCACTAATAACTACCTGGTGATTCATTGCTAGTCTAGCCAACCTGGCCCTCCCCCCTCTTCCTAACCTAATGGGAGAATTAATGATTATTACCTCCCTGTTCAACTGGTCCCACTGAACCCTTGTACTGACAGGAGCCGGTACCCTAATTACTGCAGGATACTCTCTTTACATATTCCTAATAACACAACGAGGACCACTCCCTGCACACATCATCGCCCTAGACCCCTCACATTCTCGAGAACACCTTCTCATAGTCCTCCACCTGCTCCCCCTTGCCCTCCTTATCCTCAAGCCCGAACTGATTTGAGGCTGAACCGCCTGTAGATATAGTTTAACACAAAACATTGGACTGTGGCTCTAAAGATAGGGGTTAAAGCCCTCTTATTTACCGAGAGAGACTCGCTAGTAACGAAAACTGCTAATTTTCGCGACCTTGGTTGGACCCCAAGGCTCACTCGCACGGCTCCTAAAGGATAACAGCTCATCCGCTGGTCTTAGGAACCAGAAACTCTTGGTGCAAATCCAAGTAGCAGCTATGCACCCTACCTCTCTAATAATAACAACAAGCCTGATTATCATCTTCTCATTACTAGCCTACCCTGTTTTCACCACCCTCTCTCCCCGCCCCCGAGCTCACGACTGGGCTCTTACGCAAGTCAAGACCGCGGTAAAACTAGCATTCTTCGTTAGCCTCCTCCCGCTCTTCCTATTCATGAACGAAGGGGCAGAAACAATTATTACCAGCTGAAGCTGAATAAATACCCACACCTTTGACATTAACATCAGCCTAAAATTTGACCACTATTCTATTATCTTCACCCCTATCGCACTATACGTGACATGATCTATTCTCGAATTCGCATCATGTTACATGCACGCAGACCCCTTCATAAACCGATTCTTTAAGTACCTCCTAATCTTCCTCATCGCCATGATTGTGCTAGTTACAGCAAATAACATGTTTCAACTCTTCATCGGATGAGAGGGCGTAGGAATCATATCATTCCTCCTCATTGGCTGGTGATACGGCCGGGCAGACGCAAATACTGCCGCCCTTCAAGCAGTCGTATACAACCGGGTTGGTGACATTGGCCTCATTCTTGCCATAGCATGAATAGCAACCAACCTAAACTCATGGGAGATACAACAAATATTCATTGCCGCTAAAGATTTTGACCTAACCTTACCCCTCCTCGGGCTAATCGTAGCTGCAACCGGCAAATCGGCTCAATTTGGTCTTCACCCCTGACTCCCGTCCGCCATGGAAGGCCCTACACCGGTCTCTGCCCTACTACATTCTAGTACTATAGTTGTTGCAGGCATCTTTCTCCTGGTCCGAATAAGCCCCCTTATAGAAAACAACCAGACGGCCCTGACCCTCTGCCTATGCCTGGGCGCCTTAACAACCCTCTTCACCGCTACCTGTGCACTAACCCAAAATGACATCAAGAAGATAGTAGCCTTTTCGACATCAAGCCAACTAGGACTCATGATGGTAACAATTGGCCTTAACCAACCCCAACTAGCCTTCCTCCACATCTGCACCCACGCCTTCTTCAAAGCCATGCTATTCCTCTGCTCGGGATCTATCATCCACAGCCTCAATGACGAACAGGACATCCGTAAAATGGGCGGTATGCACCACCTTACCCCCTTTACCTCCTCATGTTTAACCCTAGGAAGCCTAGCCCTAACTGGCACCCCCTTCCTAGCCGGATTCTTCTCAAAAGACGCGATCATCGAAGCATTAAACACATCTCACCTCAACGCCTGAGCCCTCACACTAACCCTCCTTGCCACCTCGTTTACAGCCATCTACAGCCTCCGAGTCGTCTTCTTCGTGTCCATAGGACACCCACGATTCAACTCTCTCTCTCCCATTAATGAAAACAACCCTGCAGTAATCAACCCCATCAAACGTCTAGCCTGAGGCAGTATCGTCGCTGGCCTCCTTCTCACCTCTAACATCACCCCCTTAAAGACTCCCATCATATCCATACCACCCCTGTTAAAGCTAGCGGCCCTAGCCGTTACCATCCTCGGACTAATTATTGCCCTAGAATTGGCCTCTCTCACAAGCAAGCAATTCAAACCTACCCCAACCCTCACCCCTCACCACTTCTCCAATATACTAGGCTTCTTCCCACACATTATCCACCGCTTTACCCCTAAACTTAACCTAGTACTATGGCAAACCATCGCCAGCCAAATGGTGGATCAAACTTGACTAGAAAAGACCGGCCCTAAAGCCCTTGCCTCCTCCAACATCCCCTTAATCACCACCACAAGCAACACTCAGCAGGGTATAATCAAAGCTTACCTCGCCCTATTCCTCCACACCTTAACACTTGCCACCCTTCTGGTCTCCTACTAGACGGCCCGAACCGCCCCTCGCCCCATTCCCCGCGTCAGCTCCAGCACTACAAACAGCGTGAGCAACAAAACCCACGCACTAATTACTAGTATCCCTCCCCCCAACGAATACATCAACGCAACTCCCCCTACATCACCTCGAAAGACAGAAAACTCTCCCATATCATCGGCGGGCACTCAAGAAACTTCATATCACCCCCCTCACAAAAGCGCACAAGCTAATGCCACCCCTACAGCGTACACCACTATATACAGAACAACCGCTGGGCTCCCTCAGCTATCAGGGTACGGCTCAGCAGCCAAAGCTGCTGAATAGCCAAATCCAACTAGCATGCCTACCAGAAAGATCAGAAAAAGTACTAATGACAGAAAAGAACCACCATGGCCTACCAACACCCCACAACCCAGCCCCGCCACTACCACTAGGCCTAAAGCAGCAAAATAAGGAGAGGGGTTAGAAGCAACCGCAACTAACCCTAACACTAAACCAAACAATAACAGACACATCATATAAGTCATAATTCCTGCCAGGATTTTAACCAGGACTAATGGCTTGAAAAACCACCGTTGTTATTCAACTACAAGAACCCTAATGGCAAGCCTTCGAAAGACCCACCCACTACTAAAAATCGCCAACGACGCACTAGTTGACCTCCCCACCCCTTCCAATATCTCTGTATGATGAAACTTTGGCTCACTCCTCGGCCTTTGTCTTATTTCCCAAATCCTTACAGGACTATTCCTTGCAATACATTACACCCCTGACGTCGAGTCAGCCTTCGCTTCAGTTGCCCACATCTGTCGAGACGTAAACTTTGGCTGACTCATCCGTAACCTCCATGCCAACGGAGCATCCTTCTTCTTCGTCTGCATTTATTCCCACATTGGACGAGGCCTCTATTACGGCTCCTACCTCTACAAAGAAACATGAAACATCGGGGTGGTCCTACTACTCCTAGTTATGATGACCGCATTCGTGGGCTACGTACTCCCCTGAGGACAAATATCATTCTGAGGGGCTACCGTCATTACCAATCTGCTATCTGCAGTCCCCTACGTAGGCACGACCCTTGTTGAATGAATCTGAGGCGGCTTCTCAGTAGACAACGCCACCCTCACCCGATTCTTCGCCTTCCACTTCCTTTTCCCATTTGTTATCTTGGCCATAACAATTCTGCATCTACTCTTTCTTCATGAAACCGGGTCAAACAACCCAATCGGCCTCAACTCAAACGCAGACAAAATCTCATTCCACCCATACTTCTCATACAAAGACCTACTAGGCTTCGCTGTCCTTCTGGTGGCACTTGCCTCCCTAGCATTATTCTCCCCCAACCTCCTAGGAGACCCGGACAACTTTACACCTGCCAACCCGATGGTTACCCCTCCTCATATCAAGCCTGAATGATACTTCCTGTTTGCATTTGCCATTCTCCGTTCTATTCCCAATAAACTAGGAGGCGTGCTAGCTCTCCTGGCCTCTATCCTCGTCCTTATAGTAGTTCCATTCCTACACACTTCAAAACAGCGTACTCTGACATTCCGCCCAGTTTCCCAATTCCTATTTTGAACCCTTATCGCAGACGTGGCCATTCTCACATGAATCGGGGGCATGCCTGCAGAACAACCCTTCATCATCATCGGCCAAGTAGCCTCTGTCCTATACTTCTCCCTATTCCTAGCCTTCTTCCCTCTTGCAGGATGGGCAGAAAACAAAATCCTTGGATGAGCCTGCACTAGTAGCTCAGCGTCAGAGCGCCGGTCTTGTAAGCCGGACGCCGGAGGTTAAAATCCTCCCTTTTGCTCAAAGAAAGGAGATTCTAACTCCTACCCCTAACTCCCAAAGCTAGGATTCTAAACTAAACTATTCTTTGCGGACTTAAAGTATGTACTGCATGTACATGTATGTATTTACACCATACATCTATATTAACCATATATAATAATGCTTTAGGACATTAATGTTTAATGGACATATCTAGTATTTAACCATTCATATATCAACAATTACACTAAGATTTACATAAACCATAACCATATTATAGTACATACCCGACCCTCCAGGACTGGCGAAACTTAAGACCTAACACAAGAATTCATCGGTTAAGTTATACCAGGACTCAACACGCATAATTCCTCAAAATCTTAATGTAGTAAGAGCCTACCATCCAGCTCATTTCTTAATGAATACGGTTATTGAAGGTGAGGGACAATAATTGTGGGGGTTTCACACAGTGTAATATTCCTGGCATTTGGTTCCTACTTCAGGGCTATATCGATAAATATTCCCCACACTTTTATCGACGCTTGCATAAGTTAATGGTGGAGTACATACGACTGTTACCCAACATGCCGAGCGTTCACTCCATCGGGCAACTGGTTCTCTTTTTTTATTTTCCTTTCACTTGGCATTTCACAGTGCACACGGTAATAGTTGATAAGGGTGAACACTTTTCTTGCGTGCAAGGAAATAGTCTGCATGGTGAAAAGACTTTATATAAAGAACCACATACTTGGATATCAAGAGCATAATAATGGTATTTTACTCGAGAAATATCTAATATGCCCCCTCTCGGCTTTTGCGCGTTAAACCCCCCTACCCCCCTAAACTCGTGAGATACCTAACATTCCTGTAAACCCCCTATAAACAGGAAAATCTCGAGTGGGGTATTTTATGGCCCAAGTGTGTCTATTTACATTATTGTAAATATTACGCAT